GCATAAAAAATATCTATGTAACCACGATTATATGACCAATTGTATATTACATTTATTATTCGGTCCAAGAAAAGTCTCTTAGGACCTATTTTAACAAATGAATTAATTAATTCTAAATTCTGAAAAGATGAATAAACAGACCCATATAAAAGAAACGCTATGAATATTCCGAAATAGGCTATACTGACTGAATAAATTGCATTTGTCACAAATTCATACCAATCCACAGAATAGTTCGAATTTTGATGTAAAAGGTTTATCGATGGGGTTAACCATTTCGATAATATATCCAAATCCATTCCTACTTGATCGAAAGGAATTCCTATGGACCCAACAAACAAAGTAAATAGGACCAATACAAGTAGAGAAAATAGCATAGTATTGTCCGATTCACAGGGATACATGGAAGTGTCTTTATTGTCAAAATGAGTACTAAAGGATCGCATCAAATTTCGTATATTTCCATCAATTTGATATATCTTCTTCGAAAAAAGGGAAACCTTTTTATTATTATTCATTACTGAGAAAAGTACATTTTTGTTAACTGGTTTCGGTCCTTCTTTTCCCCATATAGATATTGAAGAGAACGAGCTATTTTTAGTGCCACTGTAATTTTGAAACCGAACGTGTAAATGCCCCTCAAAGGTAAGTAAATACATCCGAAACATATAAAATGCAGTTAATCCTGCTGTGGAACAGGCTATTATCGCGAAAATCGGTGAATACAACCAACTATCATTAAGAATTTCATCTTTGGACCAAAAACAAGCAAGAGGTGGAATACCACAAAGAGAAAGTGTACCTAATAAAAAAGTAGTTTTTGTAATTGGCACATATTTGGTTAAACCACCCATAAGAACCATGTTCTGACTTTTATCTGGAGAATATCCAACAATGGGTTCCATTGAATGAATAATCGATCCGGATCCTAAAAACAATAATGCTTTCGAATAGGCATGAGTGATTAAATGGAATAAAGCAGCTCGATAAGAACCTATCCCTGGAGCTAACATAATATAACCCAATTGAGACATTGTAGAATACGCTAAACTTCTCTTAATGTCTTTTTGAGCAAGAGCTAAAGTAGCTCCTAATAGTACCGTTATTATACCTAGCAAAGAAATGAGATTCATTATGTAAGGTATGACTGTGAAAAGGGGAAGAAGCCGAGCGACAAGAAAAATTCCCGCTGCTACCATAGTAGCAGCATGTATAAGAGCCGAAATAGGAGTGGGTCCCTCCATGGCATCAGGTAACCATACATGAAGGGGAAATTGTGCGGATTTAGCAACTGCACCAAGGAATAATAGGGAGGCACACAGAGTAGCAAATAAAGAATTGACCCCATTATTATGGATCAAGTTATTGAAGATTTCGAACAAATCCCGAAATTCCAAACTACCTGTTATCCAATAAAAACCTAAGATTCCTAATAATAAACCAAAATCCCCTACACGATTAGTTACAAACGCTTTTTGACAAGCATTGGCTGCAATTGGTCGTGTGAACCAAAAACCTATTAATAGATACGAACACATTCCCACCAGTTCCCAAAAAATATGAATTTGTATCAAATTGGAACTAGTAACTAATCCCAACATAGAAGTATTGGAAAAACTCATATAAGCAAAAAATCTCAAATATCCTTGATCATGAGACATATAATTGTCACTATAAATAAGAACCATGATTCCAACAGTAGTGATTAATATTGACATAATAGAAGTAAGTGGGTCGATCAAGTGGCCGAACTCTAAAGAAAAATCATTATTGATGGTCCAAGAACATAGAAATTGATAAATAGAACTGCCATTGATTTGCTGAATAGACAGATCGGCCGAAAAAACCATAACTATACTTAGCAATGAAACACTAGGAAAAGCCCACATACGACGAAGATTTTTTGTTGCAGTCGGAACAAGCAGAAGTCCCCATCCTATTGACATAGTAACTGGAAGTGGAACGAAAGGTATGATCCATGCATATTGATATGTATGTTCCATAAGAAAATAAAACTTTTTTTATTCTTATTAATTGTTTCCGATTCACCAGCTCTTCTCTCTTTCGGAAGTCAAATAAATAAATAAAAATCAAGATAGAAAAGAACTCAAATATGATTTTTAATTCTTAATTATTCCGATTCTTTCCCAAATATCGTATTGAATAAAAAGAAATTTAAATCAAGAAGTTACAATTGTTCAAATGACCAAGTCACTGGTTAAAACTGACCATTTAGTTATTAACTAAGATATTTATTAAGATAAAGAAAGAATATGAGATTTTCAATCATTCCACTATTACGGCGATTGATATCCATATAGTAAATAGTAAGGAAAAGGAATGACACCAAAAAAAGGTAAAAGTACTCTATTGGGATATGGATCATAGAATCCGCCAATAACTCAACCCAATAAAATACTAGTTATTTTAATTAGTTTATTCGGAGTCATTAATTAATTCATTGTAGAACTGATTGATTGGCTTCTATTCCAATAAAACAAACTTATGTTTATAGGAAATCCTATGATACTCGTCACTTCGCATAGAACTGAAATAAGAGATTACTAAAATTACCTTTATCAAGTAATGTATGGTTTAACAGATTAACTACCAATCTCATTTTCATTTAAATTATGAGTACTCTATCCTCGAGCTTGATCAATTAATAGAAAAATGAAAAATTATTATTTTCTTAAATTAGGTAAGGATTCTTAAGCTTTTCGATTTATTCAATGTAAGACGACGAGATATAAATAGACTGAGATTGAGATATGAATTGGAACCCTTTTTGATTCTTATCAACAACAACCGGTTCGATTTCTATGGTAGCGGACCTCATAGACATAGATCGGAATGAAGATATGAAGGTACAAATTAGTACGAATTCTTCTTTCTTCGGGCATTGTATGTAATAGAGATGTGGAACAAAAAAAAATTCCTTTGAAAATAACATCGTTTTTCTTTATTTCTATTTCTTTTTTTTATCCCTAGTGTACTCTATGTGATGCGCACGTATCTATATTTTTGTATGTTATGAAGGAAGTATCCGCTATGGAATAAATATAGATAATGAATAGCAAGAACGATCCATTTTGAACAATACATGTCTTTCACATCCAACTATAAAAGTAACTTCTTTATTTTCAAATGGCGGTTCCAAAGAAACGTACTTCTATCTCAAAAAAGCGTATTCGTAGAAATATTTGGAAGAAAAAGGGATATTGGGCGGCGGTAAAAGCTTTATCTTTAGCTAAATCTATTTCTACCGGGCATTCAAAAAGTTTTTTTGTGCGACAAACAAGTAATAAAGCCTTGGAAGAATCTGAATCGACATGACTCGATGAATTGGATGATTTATAAGATGAATAATTCACATTAACTAATGTTTTGAACTCATCTATATGAGATAGAACTGAACCGGCTGTTGTGGTATGTAGAATAATTCTTATTCTGTCTATTGGGTTCTAAGAACGGTACTATTTCTTTTTTGTTGTTTTTCAAACAACAAAAAAGAAATAGTTAAACACAAAATACAAGGTTTCACTTTTCATTATAGTAGATTTTGATAATTCGCGAGATGGGGGTTGTTATTTCCCCCCCCCAAAAAAAAATATTTTTTTTAGGAAGAAGTTTATTCGATTATGTATCTCCAATAGTTATACATCATTAAGATTTTTGGAAGATCTGAAACAAGTATGAACGACAGTAGTAAAAATGAATGGATCCTTGAAACTAATTGATTGAAATATATATTTTAAGACTTTGCTTTGTAACTCTCCGAATCACTACATAGATTCCCTCTTGTTTCGACCCAATCAATAAAAACTCCCCGGATCCCCTTTAGGTCGATATTTATGTACGAAGAATAAGTCAATCTTCCTTAATCCAAAATAGATCCTATGTTTGGACCGTAGGATCGATCAATCTATTTTATATAGAATATACTTTATTTATAAGTAAAGTACATAGCGTAGAATTCCAATAGAGATTTAAACTCTTTTGTTTTATGTGCAGCCCAATACCTAATTGGTTCGGTAAATCCTCACACGAATTATGTATACAATGAGGATCCCAACCATTAATACAGTCTTGATACCAAACTATCTAACTATTTATAGAAATCCCTTGGATGTAGTTATCCAATTGTGATACATAAAAAATCCTATTTATTTTCTTTTGTTCAGTGAAAAATGAATCTTTTTTCATTTCCGATCCATGAAATCAGATAAATGAGAAATGAATTATCAAAAAATAATATAAAAAAGGGACAATTCTTAGTTATATACCTCAACTGAGGACATAACCATCTAGTTCCAACTGTTCCAGAAGAACTTATACTACGTGAAAGCCTGTTGTTAAAAATGACACCATACCGGGATACTAAGTATTATTGAAGTTCAAATATTCATTTGAACGAGTCTTTATTCATCGATTCTAACGTTTCCTAAAATATATTGCATTGAATCTTTCAATCTCGACGATTGAACATCATATGGGCTATTATTATTTCGATCAAGCCGCCATGGTGAAATCGGTAGACACGCTGCTCTTAGGAAGCAGTGCTAGAGCATCTCGGTTCGAGTCCGAGTGGCGGCATCCTCTAAAAAGGACACATTAGATCCTATAATGAATTTAATTCGGAATTTACATTCCGTAATTGAGGGACCCCTCTTTTTTTTAATGATTTTTTTTTATGATATTTGCGACTTTAGAACATATATTCACTCACATCTCTTTTTCGATCATTTCAATTGTCATTACGATTTATTTGGTGACTTTATTAGTCCATGAAATCGTAGGACTATGTGATCCGTCAGAAAAAGGCATGATAGCCACTTTTTTCTGTATAACAGGATTATTAGTTACTCGTTGGGTTTATTCGAGACATTTCCCGTTAAGTGATTTATATGAATCATTAATGTTCCTTTCATGGAGTTTCTCCATTATTCATATGGTTCCTAAAATAGGGAACCATAAAAATGATTTAAGCGCAATAACCG